AGAAAAAGAATTTCCAAAAAACTGGTTAACAGACGGTATTCAGATTAAAATACTATTTCCCTTTCGTCTGAAACCTTGGCATAGATCTAACCCACGAGCCCCTTATAGCGATCTAATGAAAAATAAAGATTCAAAAAACGATTCTTGTTTTTTAACAATTTTTGGAATGGAAGCCGAATTCCCTTTTGATTCTCCCAGAAAACAACGTTCATTTTTTGAACCCATTTTTAAAGAACTCAAAAAAAAAATTAGAGAATGGAAAAACAAACGCTTTATACTTCTTAAAAATTTTAAAGAAAAAATAAAATTGTTTCTAAATGTTTCAAAAGAAATAAAAAAACGGGTCATTAAAAGGATTCTTTTTTTTAAAGAAATAAAAGGGGAACTATCAAAACGAAATCCAATTCTATTATTATTATTTGGATTGAGAAAAAGAAAAGTATATGAATTGAGTAAAACTAAAAAAGAGTTAATAATAAGAAATTCGCGGATTCATGAATCATCCATTGAAACTACACCCCAGAATTGGACAAATTATTCGTTGACAGAAAAAAAAATGCAGGATCTAACAGATAGAACAAACACAATCATAAATCAAATAGAAAAAATTACAAATGAAAAAAGGGTCGGATTTCTAATTTCGGATCGAAATATTAGTTATAACAAAATAAGTGATGATGATAAAAGACTGGAATCACAAAAAAATATTTGGCAGCTAGTAAAAAGAAAAAATGCTCGACTAATACGCAAATCGCATTTTTTTATAAAACTTTTCGGTGAAAGGATATATACAAATATCTTTCTGTGGATCATTCATAGTCCTAGGATCAATACACAACCATTTCTTGAATTAATAAAAAAAATTATTAATAAATACATTACCAATAATGAAACAAATCAAGAAAAAATGGATAAAACAAATCAAAGTTTAAGTCACTTTATTTCGACTATAAAAAAGGCAGTATATAATACGACTGTTAATAATAATAATTCAAATACTTTTTGTGACTTATCCTACTTTTCACAAGCCTATGTATTTTACAAACTTTCACAAACCCAATTCGTTAATTTCGATTTTTATAAGTTAAAATCTGTCTTTCAATATAATGGAGCCGCTCCGTTTATTAAGAATGAAATAAGGGGTTATTTTGTTGGAACACAAGAACTTTTTCTTTCTCAATTAAGACATAAAAATCATCAGAATTCTGGAATAAATCAATGGATAAATTGGTTAAAGAATCATTATCAATATGAGATATCTCACATTAGGTGGTCTATACTAGTACCAAAAAAATGGCGAAATAGATTCAATCATCACTTGATGAATCAAAATAAGGATTTAGACAACTCATCTAAAAAAATTAAATTCAGTTCTTACGAAAAACGAAAATTTTTTGAAACGGCTCCATTACTGAATGAAAAAAAGAATTTAAAAAAACAATATAGATATGATTGGTTAGCATATAAATCTATTAATTCTGAAAATCCGAAGTGCTCTTCAATTTATGAATTATCATTACATGTAAAAAATAATCAAGAGGTTTTTTCTAATTCCAACACAAATAAAAGAAAATCTTTTTATATGATGGGCAGTATTCCTATTATCCCTATCAATAATGATCGAGTACAAGATGATATTAGAGATATGGAGAAAAATTCGGATAGAAAATATTTTGATTGGAGAATTATACATTTTTGTCTTAGAAACAAAATAGATATCGAAGCTTGGATCAATATTGATACTGACTCAAGCAGTAATAAAAAATCTACTAAGGCTAATAACTATCAAATAATTGATAAAATAAAAAAGCAAAATTTTTTTTATCTCACAATTCATCAAGATCAAGAAATAAAATTATCCAATCCAAAAATATTTTTGGATTGGATGGGAATGAATGAAGAAATATTAAATGGCCCTATATCAAATCTTGAACGTTGGTTCTTCCCAGAATTTTTGATATTTTATAACTTGTATAAAACTAAACCGTGGGTTATACCAAAAAAATTCCTTCTTTTAGATTCTAATATAAATGAAAAAGCTACTGATATTGAAAACAAAAGTATTGCCGGAAATAAAAAAAAGGATACTTTTATATTACTATCCTCAAATGAAAAAGAATCTAGTGAATTAAAAAAACGAGATAAAGAACAAAAAGAATACGTGGATGAAGAAAATCTTGAATTTATTCTTTCAAACCAAGAAAAAGATGTCGAAGAATATTATATGGACTCGGACATGAGAAAACATAATAATAAAAAACAATACAAGAACAATACAAAAGCAAAAGCGGAGTTTGATTTTTTACTAAAAAGGTATTTGCATTTTCAATTGCGATTGGATGATATTTTAAATAAAAAAATAATTAATAATATAAAAATATATTGTCTCCTGCTTAGACTGATAAATCCACGAGAAATAACTATATCCTCTATTCAAAGAGGAGAAATGAGTCTTGATATTCTGATGATTCAAAAAAATTTAACTCTTACGGAATTCATCAAAAGAGGAATTTTGGTTATTGAACCAATTCGTCTATCTATAAAAAATGATGGGCAATTTATTATGTATCAAACCATTGGTATTTCATTGGTTCATCAAAGTAAACACAAAATTAATCAAAAATCCCGAGAAAAAACTAATGTTGATAAGAATTATGATGAAGTCATTACCAAATATAAAAAGATGACTGGAAATAGAGATAAAAATAATTATGATTTGTTTGTTCCTGAAAACCTTTTATCACCAAGACTTCGGAGAGAATTTAGAATTCTGATTTGTTTCAATTCTAGTAATAGAAATGATATGCATAAAAATTCAGCATTGGTGAATAGGAATAAGGTAAACAATAAGGTTTTGGATAAAAGCAAAGAAAATAAACTTATTAAATTAAAGTTATTTCTATGGCCCAATTATCGATTAGAAGATTTAGCTTGTATGAATCGGTATTGGTTTGATAGCAACACCGGCAGTCGTTTCAGTATGGTAAGGATACACATGTATCCCCGATTGAAAATTAATTAATTTCATTTATTAATAGTAATTTTTTACTATCTTTCCCATATTGCAACGGGTCTATGACGACAAAAAGGTGCACACATTCATTGTCTTACATTCCATTCTGATACATGATATTAATTCAATGACATATCAATTCGATCTATAAAAGAAATGAATGAATAAAACCTTCTAATTTTAGCATTACCTTTTTATATTTTGGGAGTACGTAAAACAATCAGCCTTTTGTATACCTTGTATACCTTTTCAAATCAAATTTTAAAATTAAAATCAGATTGATTTAATCAAATTCGAAATTAAAGCGAAATTAAGATTATTGTCTATATCAAACTAAAACAAGTGACATTATTATTACTGATCAATAAAGATATCTATCAATCAAAATATCTTAAAATAAAAAAAGGGGGTTTCGTTTTATGGTAAAAAATTCATTCATCTCGGCTATTTCACAAGAAGAAAAAGAAGAAAACAGGGGTTCCGTTGAATTTCAAATATTTAGTTTCACCAATAGGATACGAAGACTTACTTCACATTTACAATTACACAAAAAAGACTATTTATCTCAGAGAGGTTTGCGTAAAATTTTGGGAAAACGCCAACGACTTCTATCTTATTTGTCAAAGAAAAATAGAATAGGTTATAAAGAATTAATTAATCGGTTGAATATTCGGGAATCAAAAACTCGTTAATTTTAAGAAATATTTTGAATTATTTGATTTATTAGATCTTGAATTTAAATGAACTTTTTTCGTTTTCAGCAATTCATGAAAGAATGAATTAAGGAAAAACCTATGAATATACCAGCTACAAGAAAAGACCTCATGGTAGTCAACATGGGTCCCCAACACCCATCAATGCATGGTGTTCTTAGACTTATCATTACTCTAGATGGTGAAGATGTTATTGACTGTGAACCAATATTGGGTTATTTACATCGAGGGATGGAAAAGATTGCGGAAAACCGAACAATTATACAATATTTGCCTTATGTAACACGTTGGGATTATTTAGCTACTATGTTCACAGAAGCAATAACGGTAAATGGACCGGAACAGCTGGGAAATATTCAAGTACCTAAAAGAGCCAGCTATATCAGAATAATTATGTTGGAGTTGAGTCGTATAGCTTCGCATCTATTATGGCTTGGCCCTTTTATGGCGGATATTGGTGCACAGACTCCTTTTTTCTATATTTTCAGAGAAAGAGAATTAGTATATGATCTATTCGAAGCTGCCACCGGTATGAGAATGATGCATAATTATTTTAGGATCGGGGGGGTAGCGGCTGATCTTCCTCATGGCTGGATAGATAAATGTTTGGATTTCTGCGATTATTTTTTAATAAGGGTTGCTGAATATCAACAACTTATTACACGCAATCCTATTTTTTTAGAACGAGTCGAGGGTGTAGGCATTATTGGTCGAGAGGAAGTAATAAATTGGGGTTTATCAGGACCAATGCTGCGAGCGTCCGGAATACAATGGGATCTTCGTAAAGTGGATCAGTATGAATGTTATGACGAATTTGATTGGGAAGTACAGTGGCAAAAAGAGGGGGATTCATTGGCTCGTTATCTAGTACGAATTGGTGAAATGACGGAATCCATAAAAATTATTCAACAAGCTCTTGAAGGAATTCCGGGGGGGCCATATGAGAATTTAGAAATCCGATACTTTGATAGAGAAAGGAATCCAGAATGGAATGATTTTGAATATCGCTTTATTAGTAAAAAACCTTCTCCGACATTTGAATTGCCAAAACAAGAACTTTATGTACGAGTCGAAGCTCCAAAAGGGGAATTAGGGATTTTTCTGATAGGGGATCGGAGTGGTTTTCCTTGGAGATGGAAAATCCGACCGCCGGGTTTTATTAATTTGCAAATTCTTCCTCAGTTAGTTAAAAGAATGAAATTGGCTGATATTATGACAATACTAGGTAGTATAGATATCATTATGGGAGAAGTTGATCGTTAAAATGATAATTGATACACTAGAAGTACAAGATATCGATTCTTTTTCTAGAATGGAATTCTTAAGAGAATTATATGGAATTATATGGTTACTTATTCCTATTTTGACTGTTGTATTGGGAATTACACTAGGCGTACTGGTAATTGTATGGTTAGAAAGAGAAATATCCGCGGGAATACAACAACGTATTGGACCCGAATACGCCGGCCCTTTGGGAATTCTTCAAGCTCTAGCAGATGGGACAAAACTTCTTTTCAAAGAGAATCTTTTTCCATCTAGAGGGGATACTCGTTTATTCAGTATCGGTCCATCTATAGCAGTTATATCTATTTTAGTAAGCTTTTTAGTAGTTCCATTTGGTTATCGACTTGTTTTAGCGGATCTCAATATTGGAGTTTTTCTATGGATTGCCATTTCAAGTATTGCTCCCATTGGACTTCTTATGTCAGGGTACGGGTCAAATAATAAATATTCCTTTTTAGGTGGTCTACGAGCTGCTGCTCAATCAATTAGTTATGAAATACCATTAACCTTATGTGTGTTATCAATATCTCTACGTGTGATTCGTTGATATATAGACATAAAACTTTCTCGAATCTTCCTTTCTAGTAAAGCGATGGGATGCGTTGAGTAGAATTAGATATCTTCATTTTTTTTATTCCTTATTCGAATTGAAGAATTAAATAAAATAGTTATATGAGTGAAAGAAAACCGCTTATATATATTATATAATTTATAATATATAAATTCGCAGTAAAACATTGAGTCTCATTTTCCATGTATAAGAGTTAAAGAGTTAAGCGAAAATAAAAATAAGCATAATAAATCGTTTATCCCAAGATTGGTTGATTAGTCATCCTGACTTGAAGCGGGCTCAAAAGATCAACCGTATTTAATTTTCACTATTATTTGTATGTATTAACTTAACATACATGTATTATCCTAGCGGGGGGTTGAACAAAAACGAGTGGGTGGTTAGAAACACCAAGATATGTAACGGATTTGTAATGGAAATAGAAATTCTGTAAATTATCCAAAAGGGCTTTTTTACATAATAGACGAACAACGAATACTAATTGGGGCTTAAAGTTGGTAGAAATTATTAGGTAGTACTCCCCAAGGCATGATTCCAATCCAGAGTACGCTCCTATCCACCGATTAAATACATAACTATTTGGAACGAATAAATCCTTTATTTTGTAAGCCCTCTTTTTTTTTAAGAAATAGAAAGAAGAATAGAAACGAAAAAAAAAAAAAAAGAGAAAGAAAACAGGTTCCAAATAAAAAAAAAAATATCTTTTTTATCCTTTTACGTATTCCGATATATATATAGAATATGTATCATAATTCATGAATTAATAGGGAACGCTTTTTCGTAAGTAAAAACGCCGGGTTAGTTATATTTTTACAAGAAGTATTTTATTGAAGAATTAAGTTATTACTCAACAAAGAAGAATTGAAATTCTTAAAGAAGGGGTGAGATCAATTCAAAAGTACTTTAGTTTTATTATTAATATAATAATTATAACAGACAGAATTCTAGCGGTCTAATTTTGGTCCGTCCAATAAAGTTTGACCTTATTCATCCTACAAACATATCAAGATAAAAGAATAGTTAAGGTCTTTAGATTTATTTATGGCCTTCAAGGAGCCGTATGAGGTGAAAATCTCATGTACGGTTCTGTAATAGCGACGGTAACAGTGATGATATCACCGACTATGATTATCTAACAGTTCAAGTACAATTGATATAGTTGAGGCGCAATCAAAATACGGTTTTTGGGGGTGGAATTTGTGGCGTCAACCTATAGGGTTTATCATTTTTCTCATCTCTTCCCTAGCAGAATGTGAGAGATTACCTTTTGATTTACCAGAAGCAGAAGAAGAATTAGTAGCAGGTTATCAAACCGAATACTCGGGTATTAAATTTGGTTTATTTTATGTTGCTTCTTATCTAAACCTATTAGTTTCTTCATTATTTGTAACAGTTCTTTACTTCGGGGGTTGGAATATCTTTATTCCAGACATATATGTTTCTGAGTTTTTTGAAATAAATAAACTGGGTGGAGTCTTTGGAGCGACGATTGGTATCTTTATTACATTAACTAAAACGTATTTGTTCTTATTCATTCCTATCACAACAAGGTGGACTTTGCCGAGGCTAAGAATGGACCAACTATTAAATCTTGGATGGAAATTTCTTTTACCGATCTCTCTCGGTAATCTATTATTAACAACTTCTTCCCAACTCTTTTCGCTGTAAAGAAATAGTCTATATTCACTATTTGTCTCAAACAAGAGAAATAAACAAACAATTATTCATATATATATTCGCGATATGTTTTCTATGGTAACTGGGTTCATGAATTATGGTCAACAAACAGTACGGGCTGCAAGGTACATTGGTCAAAGTTTTATAATTACTTTATCTCATGCAAATCGTTTACCCGTAACTATTCAATATCCTTATGAAAAATTAATCACCGCGGAGCGCTTCCGTGGTCGAATTCATTTTGAATTTGATAAATGTATTGCTTGTGAAGTATGTGTTCGTGTATGTCCTATAGATCTACCCGTTGTTGATTGGAAATTGGAAACAGATATTCGAAAGAAACGATTACTTAATTACAGTATTGATTTCGGAATCTGTATATTTTGTGGTAATTGTGTTGAGTATTGTCCAACAAATTGTTTATCAATGACTGAAGAATATGAACTTTCTACTTATGATCGTCATGAACTAAATTATAACCAAATTGCTTTAGGTCGTTTACCAATGTCAGTAATTGACGATTATACAATTCGAACAATTTTTAATTCGACTCAAATAAAAAATAAGTAAACTTCTTGATTACCGAAAAATTTCCAATTCCTTTAACAATACTAAAGTTCGGGTTTAATCTAATTTAAAGAAATTAGGAGTTCTTTCATTTTGTTTGGTCAATAATAAAAAATTTAATCTATTGATTGGTTGATAAGAATCGAGTCTGAATTTTTATTGAAAATTTATTAATTAAATTAATATATCTGTATATATTTCGAAATAAAAAATTTAGAATTAGAACTATTCCTTCAGATTCAGATAAAGAATAAAATTAGCCCAATAAAATAATTGTACCTACATTTAGTCACATCTCTTAGGATTTAATTAGTAATTTCTCAAAAAAAAAAAAACTCTGGTCAGGTCTCAATAAAGTCATGAAAAACATTTAGATTTATTTATCTTTTATTTTACATATAATGGATTTGCCTGGACCAATACACGACTTTCTTTTAATCTTTCTGGGATCGGGTCTTATACTAGGAGGTATAGGTGTGGTATTATTTCCCAACCCTATTTATTCTGCCTTTGCGTTAGGGCTGGTTCTTGTTTGTATATCATTATTCTATATTCTTTTAAACTCCTATTTTGTAGCTGCTGCACAACTTCTTATTTACGTGGGAGCTATAAACGTTTTAATTGTATTTGCTGTGATGTTTATGAATGGTTCAGAATATTACAACGATTTTAATCTTTGGACTGTGGGGGCTGGGATTACTTTGCCTGTTTGTACAAGTCTTTTTGTTTTACTAATGATTACTATTACAGATACGTCATGGTATGGGATTATTTGGACTACAAGATCAAACCAGATTATAGAGCAAGATTTGATAAGTAATAGTCAACAAATTGGAATTCATTTATCAACAGATTTTTTTCTTCCATTTGAATTCATTTCAATAATTCTTTTAGTCGCTTTAATAGGCGCAATTGCCGTAGCGCGCCAATAATAAATCTCTAGAATTATCAACAGTAATCAAAATTAAACTATGTTCTATGTTATTACATTTTTTTTATCTTCAAAATTTAAAATTGGTTATGTCTAAAAGTAAAAATAATTTTTTTATGTAATTTTTTACTAAAAAAATATATTCCTTTGTTCCGCACTTTATTTTATATTCGAGTCAATTAAATCCATTGAATTGTTGTTCAGTTCATATTGAAATGAATCAAATAAAAATTGATCAGGAGTTAGTCAATGATGCTCGAGCATGTACTTGTTTTGAGTGCCTACTTATTTTCTCTCGGTATCTATGGCTTGATCACGAGCCGAAATATGGTTAGAGCCCTTATGTGTCTTGAACTTATACTAAATGCGGTTAATATAAATTTCGTAACATTTTCTGATTTTTTTGATAACCGTCAATTAAAAGGAAATATTTTCTCCATTTTTGTTATAGCTATTGCCGCCGCTGAAGCAGCTATTGGACTGGCTATTGTTTCATCAATTTATCGTAACAGAAAATCAACTCGTATCAATCAATCGAATTTGTTGAATAAGTAGTATTAATCATAGAAATTACAATATTTATAAATTCGAATTAACACGACCATACATTAAATTGAATTAAAAATGTAAGAAATCAAAGTATCTTGGCTCTATCGCACGAATCGATCCAGAAGTAAATTGCTTCTAAATTTATCATAAATTATTGATTCATCTGGTGTTTAAATATATGATTTATTTACAAGTTTACTAGATAGAAAATTTTTGATGTTTAAAAATTTATACAATGTCACATTCAGTAAAGATTTATGATACGTGTATAGGGTGTACTCAATGTGTGCGAGCTTGCCCAACGGATGTATTAGAAATGATACCTTGGGACGGATGTAAAGCTAAGCAAATCGCTTCTGCTCCAAGAACAGAGGACTGTGTCGGTTGTAAGAGATGTGAATCCGCCTGTCCAACCGATTTCTTGAGTGTTCGCGTTTATTTATGGCATGAAACAACTCGCAGTATGGGTCTAGCTTATTAATATGTTCCAGAAAACCCTACTCGAATACATTTGATTTTTTTACCTTTACCGACAAAAACCCGCGCTCAAAATATAGTTATTTCGAGCACGGGTTTTTCTGGTCCAAGTTTATTTTGTTTTTACTATGAATAATTTTCCTTGGTTAACACTAATTGTAGTTTTGCCAATATCCGCGGGTTCCTTAATTTTCTTTCTTCCTCATAGAGGAAATAAGGTAATACGGTGGTATACTTTATGTATATGCATAATAGAACTACTTCTAACAACCTATGCATTCGGTTATCGTTTCCAATTGGATGATCCATTAATGCAACTAACGGAGAATTATAAATGGATCGATTTTTTTAATTTTTACTGGAGATTGGGAATAGATGGAATTTCTATAGGACCCATTTTACTGACAGGATTTATTACAACTTTAGCTACTTTAGCGGCTTGGCCCGTTACTCGAGATTCCCGACTATTCCATTTCCTAATGTTAGCAATGTATAGCGGTCAAATAGGACTATTTTCTTCTCAAGACCTTTTACTTTTTTTCATCATGTGGGAGTTAGAATTAATTCCCGTTTATCTACTTCTAGCCATGTGGGGGGGAAAGAAACGTTTGTATTCAGCTACAAAATTTATTTTGTACACTGCCGGAGGTTCCATTTTTTTATTAATAGGAGTTCTGGGTATTGGTTTATACGGCTCCAATGAACCGACATTAAATTTTGAAACATCAGCTAATCAATCATATCCTGTAGCACTGGAAATAATATTCTATATTGGATTTCTTATTGCTTTTGCTGTCAAATCACCGATCATACCCCTACATACATGGTTACCAGACACTCATGGAGAGGCACATTATAGTACTTGTATGCTTTTAGCCGGAATCTTATTAAAAATGGGAGCGTATGGGTTGATTCGAATCAATATGGAATTATTACCCCACGCCCATTCTCTATTTTCTCCCTGGTTGATTATAGTCGGCACAATTCAAATTATATATGCAGCTTTAACATCTCCTGGCCAGCGTAATTTAAAAAAAAGAATAGCCTATTCTTCTGTATCTCATATGGGTTTCATAATTATAGGAATTGGTTCTATAACCGATACAGGGCTCAACGGGGCCATTTTACAAATAATTTCTCACGGATTTATTGGCGCTGCGCTTTTTTTCTTGGCCGGAACCAGTTATGATAGAATACGACTTGTTTATCTCGACGAAATGGGCGGAATGGCTATCTCAATTCCAAAAATATTCACGACTTTCAGTATCTTATCAATGGCTTCACTTGCATTACCGGGCATGAGCGGTTTTGTTGCAGAATTGGTAGTTTTTTTTGGAATACTTACTAGCCAAAAATATCTTGTAATGACAAAAATAGTAATTACTTTGGTAATGGCAATTGGAATGATATTAACTCCTATTTATTCATTATCTATGTTACGCCAGATATTCTATGGATATAAACTTTTTAATGCCCAAAATTCTTATTTTTTTGATTCTGGGCCGCGAGAGCTATTTATTTCGATTTCTATCCTTTTACCTGTAATAAGTATTGGGATTTATCCCGATTTCGTTTTCTCATTATCCGTTGACAAGGTCGAAGCTATTCTATCAAATTTTTTTTATAGATAGTTTTTATCAACAAATTAAAATTTAAAATACTATTTTTTTTTTATCGTTCATTGTACAAAAAATGTTTTTTCTTATTTTAAGTTAAATAAAAAGTTGGTATTATAACCATATAACCATATATTTTTTATATTTTCGAGAACCATTTGAATCAAGTAATACAAATAGAATGATTCAAATGGTTCTTGATGGTTTATATAAGGGTTTCATATATATACGTATGCTTCCCCAGGCTTCTGGTTGTTAAGTACTTTATGGTAGTGTAAATGAACCATAACTATGCAACCCTATTCCTAATAGATTAACCCCAAAATAGCATATCCAAATTATAAGAAAGCCCATTGAAGCCACAATTGCTGAATTTAAAGTTTCATAATTTTTATTTGTTCTAATATGTAAATAAATAGCAAATATGGTCCAAGTAATAAATGCCCAAGTCTCTTTTGGATCCCAATTCCAATAGGATCCCCATGCTTCATTAGCCCATACTGCTCCCGAAAGAATACCTATGGTTAAAAGTATAAATCCTAAACTAATAATCCGATAACTCCATCGATCCAATTGTTGAATTAATTGATATCTGTAATAATTCTGAGAAGAAATCAAAGAAGTGTTTTGTAACACATTGTTTCTTTCATTCACGTATTCAATCTCACCAAAGGAAAATGACTCAGTTAATAAATTATTGCTTTTACTAAAAATCCTTATAAATTTTCGAAATGTAATGATTATAAGAGCTAGTGATAATAATGATCCACACAAAAGAGCTGCATAGCCCAACACCATCATACTTACGTGCATCATTAACCAATGCGATTGGAGAGCCGGTACTAATATTGTGGATTGATGCATTTCATTTAAAAAACCCGAAGTAGTGAAACCCTGAGTAAAAATAACACTTGGTGCCGTTATTGCGCTTAAATGGGTTTGCTGTTTTTTAAAATAAGGAATCATATGAATAATGGAAAAACCCCACGATAGGAAAATTAATGATTCATATAAATCACTTAATGGTAAATGTCCAAAATAAATCCAACGAGTAACTAATAATCCTGTTATGCAGAAAAAAGTAGCGATCATACCCTTTTCTGATGAATCATAAAGTCCTACGATTTCATCGACAAAAAAAGTTATCAAATAAATTGTAATTACAATTGAAATGATCGAAAAGGATATATGAGTTAATATATGCTCTAAAGTTGAAAATATCATAAATTTTATTAAAAGGGGAGCCTCAATTATAGGAATTGAAATAGCGAATTAAATTTATTAAATTTAATATAGGGCTTACTCTTTTAGAAAAAGCCATGCCGCCACTCGGACTCGAACCGAGATGCTCTAGCACTGCTTCCTAAGAGCAGCGTGTCTACCGATTTCACCATAGCGGCTTATTCGAAATCATAATAACCTATTTTTATTCAATTGTCGAGATTCAGGGAATTTATTCTATTCTATATTTTTTTTAGGAAACAGTAAAATTGATAACTAAAAATTTGTTATGGGGCGTTTAATCTAAACGTTTTCATTAAAAAATTATTCTTATAATCTTATCTATTGTTTGATTATTTATTTTATAATTTAGAGTATTCCCTTTTTTACTATTGAAGTAACAATGGGTTTTTTAGTTTCATAGTTTATTACTTTATGATCTTATGAAAATAAGACGGAACATTTGTAACTAGATAGTTTTTAGTTCTATCCATGGATCGAACTAAAAAAAAAATGGATTATCGAATCAAGTCGATGGGGAGGGTGAGAATCCCCATCTTGAAAATGATAAAACATACCAAAACAAAAGGTGAAACCTTGGACTTTCGTTTATTTATTTTTCAAACAAAAAAATACCGTTTTAGATTGTTATTGATCAGGTTAAAACATTAGAGAATACAAATAATTTTTTTTTTTATAAAAATGAAATAGTAATTTAGATTATTCCCTGTTCTTTTTAAATTAATATTATAGTCTTGATAACTTTAAAATTTTATAAAAAAAAACTTTAGAAATACATTCTAATAAAAATTAAACCTATTTATTTAGTTTTAGTCTATTGTTTGATTATTTATTTGTCACACAAAAAAAACTTTTTGAGTTACCGGTAGAAAGCGATTTTGCTAACGAAAAAGCTTTCAATGCTGCCCAATACCCTTTTTTTTTCCAAATATTTTTACGAATACGTTTTTTTGAACTCGAGGTGCGCTTTTTTGGAACTGCCATTTTTAAATTATAATAGGTTCATCGGTTGGATGTGAAAGACATCTATAAACATTAGTTAATGATTGGGAATAACCTAATCAAACTTCAATAAATGGGTTTGTTTTTTTATGAAAAATAGGTTTTATAAGTTAAGTTATGAGCCCTATGATTCTATTAACTACCCTTTTGCTATCATTATTTATCCTTGTTCTATGGGTATAAATAAATTATTGTAATACGTAATAATTAGATCGAAATTGCAATTTTTCTTTTTTATCTTCATAAAATTTTATTTAAAAATTAAATTTAATATTAATAATTTAATTCAATATTAACAATATTAAATTAATTTATTAATATTAAATTTAAATTAATATTGAATTTAAAGGACATATTTGTTTTTCACTCGTAATTTCTTTATATCATTTGACTAACCCCTATTCTTCATCTTCATTTGAAATATTTGTAGTCGTTTGGAAAGATTACGAAAATTAAGGCTGGGAAATCCTATTTAAATTTTATTTTATATATTTTAATCTTTTTATTAATCGACCTCTTTCAAAAGAACAGAAATAAGAACTGGTGAATCAGAAACAATTAATTAAGATCATTTTTTTTTTTTTTTTTTATGGAATATACATATCAATATTCATGGATCATACCGTTCATTCCACTTCCTGTTCCTATGTTAATAGGAGCAGGGCTTCTACTTTTTCCAACGGCAACTAAAAATCTTCGACGTATGTGGGCTTTTCCGAGTGTTTTATTATTGAGTATAGTTTTGTTTTTTTCAGCCCATTTTTTTATTCAGCAACTAAATAACAATTCTGTCTATCAATATGTATGGTCTTGGACTATCAATAATGATTTTTCTTTAGAGTTCGGCTCCTTGGTTGATCCACTTACTTCTATTATGTCAATATTAATCACTAGTGTTGGGGTTCTGGTTCTTATTTATAGTGACAATTATATGTCTCATGATCGGGGATATGTGAGATTTTTTGCTTATATGAGTTTTTTCAATACTTCAATGTTGGGATTAGTTACTAGTTCTAATTTAATACAAATTTATATTTTTTGGGAATTGGTTGGAATGTGTTCTTATCTATTAATAGGTTTTTGGTTCACCCGACCCAGTGCGGCAAATGCTTGTCAAAAAGCGTTTGTAACTAATCGTGTCGGAGATTTTGGGTTATTATTAGGAATCTTAGGTTTTTATTGGATAACAGGTAGTTTTGAATTTCGGGATTTGTTTGAAATATTCAACAATTTGGTTTCTAATAATGAAGTTAATACTTTATTTGTTACTTTGTGTGCGTTCCTATTATTTGCCGGCGCAGTTGCTAAATCTGCTCAATTTCCCCTTCATGTATGGTTACCCGATGCCATGGAAGGGC